CTCCGGCATTCAATCAATATTAATTCGATTGAATAAGTAATTGGCTTTTACTTAGTATATACCTGTTTTCTTTTTTCGTTAACCTCTAGTCAAAAACATAATAGGGCGTCTTTCATAGAGACAATAAGGAGATGTTAAGTTAAGGATTAGATCAAAAGAAAATGGGAAAGAAATAGGGTATGGGCTAGGTAGTGATCTACCTTTATTCTATTTTTTTTATTCTATTTTTTTTATTCTATTTTTTTATACTTTTTATTTAACTTAATGAAGGGCAACAAAAGAAAGAATCGATTTTTATTATTTCTACATACTATATATTAGTAATATTAGTAGCATTTCTTTGATACTTCCAAGGGGGTCTCCGCATATTTTTCTTGTGCTTAATCTTTTCTGATTATACTAGAACTCTTATAAGACTCCTTATAAGTTAGAGTTGGATTTATTGGATTGTTTCATCCACGATCTTAGGTCAGAATTTTTGACTCTGCGCCAGTGATTCCACTATTATTTATTAGTGAACAATAATTCAAGAATTCCGTCATAGAGATAGGGGACATAATTCACATGGATATAGTAAATCTCGCTTGGGCTGCTTTAATGGTAGTCTTTACATTTTCTCTTTCACTCGTAGTATGGGGAAGAAGTGGACTCTAGAAGTATTACTAATTGTAATTGAGTTTAGGAATTAAACTGTATCAATTTTTTGATAAATCGTTCAGGTCTGAAAAGCTTTTTTTAGTTGAAATTTCACTATTTCAACACTATTTCAATTTAAAATTCAATTTTTAAATTGAAATAGAAATAAAAAAATATCTGCATTTCAAAATTTTCTTTGGTTTTAGTGTAGTAATATAGTTTATGAATAATATATATGAAGAATATTCTTTCAATCAAACAAATATTTCAATTATTTCCGTGTTTGTATTTCGAAAGTAAAAAGAATACTAAAAAGAATACAAAGTAAAAGAAATACAAATGGTAGTAAATTTATTCCAACTGAATTCTTGATCAATTTTCTATTTCGATGAACCGACTCTTACTAAAATTAGATATGGACCGTGAGGAAGAGTTGAACTTTTTTTATTTTACTTTTTTGGTTCCTTTTTTATTATTCAAAAATAAAATAGTTCTGTTATTACATTACAGTTACATAGATACACATTTTCTATCGGAAACAACACAGACATAGTAGTTCTTTAACGAGATACTACACAGACTAAAATAGTGTCTTGTCTTGGGCGAGTCACATATTGCGCACTTCCCGTTTGTTTTAATATTTTGAAAATTTGATTTATGTTGTACTTGTTTTATTGAACTCACTATTCAAACGTTAAAAGAGGTTTACTAATCCTTTAGCCCCCCCTTTTTTTTTTTCGAAATTCGAAGGAGTTTCCATAGATCATCTGGAAACTGATCGATCAATGACTTCTTCGTCAGAATGCTAATAAAAAGATTACTTTAAATTTCTTTTATTATACCCATCAAAGAGGCCCTTGATTCTTTTGATCGGAATTCATATTGAAAATAATCAGCAATCCGGGAATTAGAATCGTACGAGTCGCTTTTCAATTATTTCAAATTGATTGAAATCAACACAAATTAAATATAAATATAAGACCGATGCATAAAGCAAAGAAATCGAATTGGTGGGAGGCACTATATACATTATATATAATATATAATTGATATCCATATATATACCGATATATAGAAATCTGACGATACTATTGTAGATTGATCTCTATTAAATTAATCCGGATTACAATACACCTTATATACACTACAATAACAATATTAGATAGTATGGTAGAAAGAAATATCTGAATCTTTCTACCATACTATCGTATTTATTTCATAGAATACGGCGAATTCTAGTCTGCCCAGTTCATTTAAGACGCGAAATTTGAATCCCTTTCTTCTCTTCAATTATTGATAAGAACTAAAAAGTCCAGTTTAATTCAAATTAATCACCTTGGCTGACTGTTTTTACGTATATTATAAGTAAAAAAGCGGTAGGAACTAGAATAAACAGTGCAGTAGCAATAAATGCGAGAATATTTACTTCCATAATCTCATTGTTTCGTTTTTCTTTAATTTAATTCGCAATAACTCGGGAGTTAATCCCATAGAGATAATAAATCTTTCGCTTGTAAATTCAATGGGATGAATTACATCTCGATGATATCGAATCGGATCAATATCATGAATAACAATATCTGCACTATCAAATCAACTCATCGTCAAGAATTGAATAGTATAACATAGGACAATCTTTTATCCATACCGAACTCCAAATTTTATTCCTGATCCAACCAATAATTTTCCTTTTTTTTTTTTTATTTATCATTCTTTTTTATTCTTTCTTTTATATAACCTACTGCCCTTTTTGTACAACCATCTGATGAAGTATCATTGATGAAGTATCATTGAACCGCCCTTACACTTACCATTGATTCTAAACAACCCCCAACAAACAATAGAAGATAAATAAAAAAAGGGGGGGAAAGAGTTCGAAACTTCTTTTTTTACTGATCGAATCTAATCTCCTTGGAAAACAAAAGAAGGATGATAAAGACGAGTACAAGTTTCGGTATAAAAAATCGAATATTCCATCAAATTAACTATAATTATTTATTATTATTTATTTTTATATAAAAATAAATAAAGTTTGTTCTTTCAAGGAAACCCCTTAATAAAAAAATAGCGCTCCCCTAATAAAAAAGCGATCCCTGAAAGTATTCTATTACAATAACTAAGTTATTTTATATCGTGCAAATTCCCTTTCTATATGTACTTCCGGGAAACATAAAGTACTCTACTCTATTCGACAGAGTAGCAGTAATCGAAAAAGCCATACCCGGTACAGTATGGTATCTCTTGGAATCCTGAATGTGATGCTACCAATAATTGTCCTAATCCACATATGTCTATCGCTCATCAATCGAATCAGTACTAGTCAAAGAAATGAAAATTCCCCGATTGATAATAAAAACGAAATTCGACTTACTTTGCACAAAAAATAGAGAGCAGAGTTTATATATTTTTTTATTGGATCCGTCGGGACTGACGGGGCTCGAACCCGCAGCTTCCGCCTTGACAGGGCGGTGCTCTGACCAATTGAACTACAATCCCAAGTAAATACAATACTAAAATGAAGTATTATGTATACATATTTTTTTTTTATTTTATTCTAACCCCTTCAATTTTGAATTTAGATTCAAATTGGCGTGTTGTAACAGAGCCGCGAGTGATATATATAATATCATATGGGTATGCGCTTTAGTGAGACCGACCTGGATTACTAGTAATCCTTTCGTTATTGCCAAATAAATGGGATAATTACTCTTTCAATGAAAAGGGTTTTTTCTTTATCCCTTTCCTTCGATTGTATTTTATACTTACAGATCCTGATATGAATCTAGATCATTATCAAGATATGAATTTAGATCATTATCAAAATCCTAATTTGTTGGAAAAATAGAGTAAATAAATAGTGCTATAGATATAGCAGAGAAGAAAATTTCTCTTACATATTGGGGGATCGGGCATTTCTGGAGAGCACAAAATGGGTTATATGATACCATTTCGTGGTAGATCGGCGGATTTTTGGGCCGAGCTGGATTTGAACCAGCGTAGACATATTGCCAACGAATTTACAGTCCGTCCCCATTAACCGCTCGGGCATCGACCCAGGAAGAATAAATTCCAGGCTTATTGATAATCCATGATCAACTTCCTTTCGTATTACCCTACCCCCAGGGGAAGTCGAATCCCCGCTGCCTCCTTGAAAGAGAGATGTCCTGGACCACTAGACGATGGGGGCATATCATACTTGAACGACCGCCAGGATACTATGCTGATAGTATGCACAATTTTAAAAATTGTCAATATAATGGGATGGTATGACTCGAGAAGGAGGATCTTTCCATCTTTCACGATTCTATAGGATTTTTTCCGCCAATAATTTAGTTCATAATTTAGTTCAGAGGCTGCGCCAAATTTCTTTATCAATCATTCAATGAAATATGTTGGATCCCTGTTAAATTAGTAGGTACGTGTATCAATCAAATAAATTTCGTTATGATGTCAATTCCAATTAGGATCGGAAAAAATCCATTGTCATTGCATTTCTATTTATCAAATCCAATATCAATAAACCATTTTATTTTAACTATATTCACTAGTATATCCTACCCTAGAATTTTATTTAACAGACAAGTCAAATTTTTCATTTCTGAACGAACCGCTATAAATATAAGATATAGTCTTATATGTACATATATTATAATAAGTCTATATACTAAACTCATAGTGGCTAGTGACTTTATTCAGGAATTGAATCAAACGAGCCCTTTTAACTCAGTGGTAGAGTAACGCCATGGTAAGGCGTAAGTCATCGGTTCAAATCCGATAAGGGGCTTTGGTTTTTTCATAAATAAAAAAAAATCCGGCGGTAGTATTCCTATTTGAATTACGAATAAAGTTATTGTGGATATTTGTAATAAATCAAAGTAACAAATTATATAATGTAATATACGTATAATTTTTTATCATTATAGAAATGATAACATACTAATAAATTAGAGTTATATTAGAGTATAGTTATAAATTTGCTAATATTATTAGCATGAATTATAAATTATAATAAATATGGATAAGTCGTCTCCTTGAATAAAATATTTTCATTACTTTACCTATTTTCCATTATTCCAATTAAATCGATTAGAAATCAACAAAAGAAAAAGTAAGTGGACCTAACCCATTGCACCATAATTCTATTCACTATTCTGATATTAAAATTCGATAGAGATAAAATTGGATCTTTTTTTTATTATTATTTTCATATTTCTTTGGACTACGCGGGAATCTGTCGATATTTCCAATTAAATCTTCTTGTTCCTAGATGTTCTATAGGAATAAATTTGCAATGAAAAAAGAGCTCTTCTCTTCCTTTACGGAGAAACATTTATTACAAGTCACAACATACAAGCCATCTTAAA